TCACTATGAGCTTACTAACTATATAAACTAATAACCAACTTATGGCTTCGTTTCGTATTGTCGAGATTCCAAGAAACAGTCACTATATGACTAGATCGATCATATAGTTGTAGCAACTGAAATAAAAAAAAATTTTAAATCTTATTATAGGTTGCTAAACAAAAATAAAGGGATGTGGATAAATGGAAGGATGATAGAAAGAAAGAACAAAAGTATCAATGATATATGATTCCAATATGTATGGTTTATGAATTATCTCACAAAAGGCAATGTGATAAAGCATCAATACTGATATAATATCAATAATTAAAGATAACGAGCCTCGGGTTAATATAAACTAAGAAAATTAACTCAGGAACGAATTTTGTTGGGGTTCCATTGCGGAGTTCGGACCTAACCATTAACGAAGAGGCTATGGGAACGACAGAACCCATGATTGCATAGGATTTCATGAAAATAAACAAATCCTAATGATTCATTGGGTGGGATGGCGGAACGAACCAAGAACAAATTAATTTATTCTAAAAGTAACAAGGTCTTGACCCTACGAATGTAGCACGAAAGAGTCAATATTCGCCCGCGAAACCCTTAGTTTTTAGTTATTGAATTATACATACAATCTACATTTTGTTTTAGCGCGATTCGATACAAAATAAATAATGTTGATCTGGTATATAAAGCTTACTCTTAACTATATAACATAACAATACTAAACTATCCTAGAATAACAAAATCAAATAATATAACAAAATGACATAATAAATTCCATTACATTACTAAGTGTAATGTGTATCATTTAATAATATTAAATATATGTGTATTCCGTAGTAATATTAATGAATCATTTCATTCGCGAGGAGCCGGATGAAAAGAAACTCTCATGTCCGGTTCTGCAGTAGAGATGGAATTTAATTAAGAAAGAACCATCAACTATAACCCCAAAAGAACAAAATTTCGTAAACAACATAGAGGAAGAATGAAAGGAATATCTTGTCGAGGCAATCGTATTTGTTTCGGCGGATACGCTCTTCAAGCACTTGAACCCGCTTGGATCACGGCTAGACAGATGGAAGCAGGACGAAGAGCAATGACACGATATGCGCGTCGTGGCGGAAAAATATGGGTACGTATATTTCCCGACAAACCTGTTACAGTAAGACCCGCAGAAACACGTATGGGTTCGGGGAAGGGGGCCCCCGAATATTGGGTATCCGTTGTTAAACCGGGTCGAATACTTTATGAAATGGGCGGAGTATCAGAAACTGTAGCCAGAGCAGCTATTAAAATAGCTGCGCGCAAGATGCCTATACAAACTCAATTCGTTATTGAGGGATAGGGATGCAGAAATTAAAAGATAAGGTGATGATGAAAAATAGAAGTTTATTTTTTTATAGACAGACAAATATTTCTTTTTATTTCTTTTTTATCCTTTGCAGCAAAATAACAGATTAAAATAAAAATGATATGATTCAACCTCAGACCCTTTTGAATGTAGCGGATAATAGTGGAGCTCGAAAATTAATGTGTATTCGAGTCCTAGGAGCTGGTAACCAACGATATGCTCATATTGGTGACGTTGTTGTTGCCGTAATCAAAGAAGCAGTACCAAATATGCCTCTAGAAAGATCAGAAGTTATTAGGGCTGTAATTGTGCGTACATGTAAAGAACTCAAACGTGACAACGGCATGATAATACGATATGATGACAATGCCGCAGTTGTTATTGATCAAGAAGGAAATCCAAAAGGAACTCGAGTTTTTGGTGCGATCGCTCGGGAATTGAGACAGTTGAATTTTACTAAAATAGTTTCATTAGCTCCCGAGGTATTATAAATACTAGTAGTATATTAAATAATAATATGATATAGCGGGGTATCTGGAATGGGTCAAGTCAATTAGTAGATTGTGTATCACGCATATACTTTATAATTAATTTTATTAATATAAATAAATTTAATTATTTTTTATTAAAATAATAAATAAACATGTTGATTATATAAAAATTAGGGGGTACCAATAATTATAGTTCGCCATGGGTAAGGATACTATTGCCGATATAATAACTTCTATAAGAAATGCTGACATGGATAAAAAAAGAACGGTTCGAATAGCATCTACTAATATTACCGAAAACATTGTCAAAATACTTCTACGAGAGGGTTTTATCGAAAATGTTCGTAAACATCAGGAAAGTAACAAATTTTTCTTGGTTTTAACCCTACGACATAGACGGAATCGAAAGGGAATATATAGAACTATTTTAAAACGTATCAGCCGACCCGGTCTACGAATCTATTCCAACTATCAACAAATTCCTAAGATTTTAGGTGGAATGGGAATTGTAATTCTTTCGACTTCTCGAGGTATAATGACAGATCGAGAAGCTCGACTAGAAAAAATCGGGGGAGAAATTTTGTGTTATATATGGTGATCTTACACCCCTTCCTCCTGTTATCTTAATTTTATCTCTAACTTCCCTTTTGGAAAAAGAGAGTAAAAATAAATTATATAACCCTTTCTCCATTAGTTAATACTTCAAGAGGCTTACCTCGAATAAAAGACTAAAATTTATTTATGAATGTTTAATTACTGAATCGCTTCCCAACAGTATGTTCCGGGTCCTTTTAGATAATGAAGATCTAAATTCTAGGTTATGTTTCAGGAAGGATACGGCACAGTTTTATATAGATACTACCATGAAATAGAGTCAAAATTGAAATAAGTGGTTATGATTCAACCAGGGGACGTAGAATTTATAGAATTCACAAATTCGAACTATTAGATGATTTTTTAAACATTCCTTTCATAGGGATACAATTTGAAGTTAAAAAAAAATCAAGAAACTTATTTTTCAAGGAGTGGATTCAGAATTAAGGTAAGGAATGAGAAATATGAAAATAAGGGCTTCTGTTCGTAAAATTTGTGAAAAATGTCGACTTATCCGTAGGCGTGGACGGATTATAGTGATTTGTTCCAATCCGAGACATAAACAGAGACAAGGGTAATCTTTCTAAAACTAAATAAAGAATCTTCTAAAATAAAAAGAAGGACCCGTGTAAAAGAATCTGTTTTAACATTAAATGGATATCTCCGTATCTTTCCGTATATTTCTGACTCATATTTATGAGATGATAAAATATGACAAAACCTATACCAAGAATTGGTTCGCGTAAGAATGGGCGTATTGGTTCACGCAAGAATGGACGTAGAATACCAAAAGGTGTTATTCATGTTCAAGCAAGTTTCAACAATACCATTGTAACTGTTACAGATGTACGAGGACGAGTAGTTTCTTGGGCCTCCGCGGGTACTTCTGGATTCAAAGGCACAAAACGAGGGACACCCTATGCTGCTCAAGCGGCAGCTATAAATGCTATTCGTACGGTGGTTGATCAGGGCATGCAACGAGCAGAAGTTATGATAAAAGGCCCCGGTCTCGGAAGAGATGCAGCATTACGAGCCATCCGTAGAAGTGGTCTACTATTAAGTTTCGTGCGCGATGTAACACCTATGCCACATAATGGATGTCGACCCCCTAAAAAAAGACGTGTGTAAAAATAAGAATTAAATGGATTTCAAGAGAAATAAATGATTCAATGATCTGATTAAATAACAATATTTAGTATGGTTCGAGAGGAAGTAGGAGGGTCCACTCAAACATTACAGTGGAAGTGTGTTGAATCAAAAATAGATAGTAAACGTCTTTATTATGGTCGTTTCATTCTGTCCCCGCTTATGAAAGGTCAAGCCGATACCATAGGTATTGCCATGCGAAGGGCTTTACTTGGAGAAATAGAAGGAACATGTATCACACGCGCAAAATCTGAGAAGGTACCACATGAATATTCTACAATAGTAGGTATTAAAGAATCAGTCCACGAAATATTAATAAATTTGAAAGAAATTGTATTGAGAAGTACTCTATATGGAGTTAGAGACGCATCTATTTGCGTCAGAGGCCCTAGACACGTAACCGCTCAAGATATCATCTCACCACCTTCTGTGGAAATAGTGGACACGACACAGCATATAGCTAACCTGACGGAACCAATTGATTTGTGTATTGAATTACAAATCAATAGGGATCGCGGATATCGTATGAAACCCACAAATAACTCTCAAGATGGAAGTTACCCTATAGATGCCATATTCATGCCTATTCGAAATGCAAATCATAGTATTCATTCTTATGGGGATGGAAATGAAAAACAAGAGATACTTTTTCTAGAAATATGGACAAACGGGAGTTTAACTCCTAAGGAAGCACTTTATGAAGCTTCTCGTAATTTGATTGATTTATTTATTCCTTTTCTACATGCGGAAGAAGAGGGCATTAATTTCACAGAAAATAAAAACAAGTTTACTCTATCCCCTTTTACCTTTCAAGATAGATTAACTAATTTAAAGAAAAACAAAATAATAGTTCCATTGAAATTTATTTTTATTGACCAGTTAGAATTGCCTTCCAGGACCTATAATTGTCTCAAAAGATCCAATATACATACATTATTGGATCTTTTGAGTAATAGTAATAGTCAAGAAGACCTTATGAGAATTGAATATTTTCGCATAGAAGATGTAAAACAGATATTGGACACCCTACCAGAAGCATTTCACAATTGATTTACCTAATAAAAAATTTTCATTTTAAATCCATTCTATAATATATATATATATCATTTATATATTATAGAATGGATTTAGTTTTTAATCTTCAGCACGATCCGTACTCAGCTCAAAATGGAATATAATCAAATTAATGTATCTAAAGTCTTGCTTCAAAGTCAATCTTCCTTAGATACTTAATACTTATGTACGGTATTTCAAAGTTTAATTGATTTGAATTTGAAAAAGACCTAAAGTGAGGGATTTATCAATAGGTAATGTAGCTCCAATACCTAACCAAAGAGCTACTGCGGTACCGATAAAAAAGACTGTTGTAGCTACTGGACGACGAAATGGATTTTGGAATTTATTAACATTCTCCAAAAAGGGTACTGTCAATAATCCTATTGGTACTGAAACCATTAAAAGAACACCTAATAACTTATTGGGTACTGTACGGAGTATTTGAAATACGGGAAAGAAGTACCATTCAGGTAATATTTCCAAAGGAGTCGCAAATGGATCCGCCGGTTCACCAATCATTGACGGTTCTAGAACCGCTAAGCCCACGTTACACGCAATAGTACCTAGAATTACTACCGGAAAAATATATAAAAGATCATTGGGCCATGCGGGTTCTCCATAATAATTATGCCCCATCCCTTTAGCCAATTTAGCTCTTAATACAGGATCATTCAAATCAGGTTTTTTTGTTATTGGGATAGGTGAATTCTTAATTCTTATGGATCCATCCCCCGAAGGAACCGGACATGATAATTTTTAATCATCCGGCTCGAGCAAGAATCAAAGGAATAATGGAAATAGATCCGTATCAAATCTATATTTCATAGATATCCGTGCTATATATTAATATATAATAACTCGATGTAAGAAATGCCCGATTCAATTTTCCGAAGTTGCAATTATTCATTGCAAAGAATTAAGTTCTTACAGATAAATGCTCAATATCCAAGTAGGCTTACAAATTTGATCATGATCAAGTGCTTTTTGGATTGTCTCATGTCTTTTGATTGTTATTTATCCCCGCAACATTTTGATTTTATTACATACAAACAAAGTATTTACTTGTTACTAATAAAGTCTAACCTCTGTTCTTCCTTAGATCCCTTATTTCACTCCGATAGTATCATAGATCTGGATCAATGCATAGGAAATGAATGCATTTATATACTATAAATAAAATTAAAATTTAAGTAAGTGGAATAGATACAACATTAGGTCGTGCCACATTGTTTATTCTATGCTTCTATTCTATGGAATCTTGCGGAGCCTACTCATACATGACATGATTCGGGTATGATCATAGAAAAAATTCTCCTCAAGTGAACCGGCATATCCCTGCTATGTAGGGGGACTTACGTGGTGGTTGGATGCGGAGACACATTTTATTTGGTTGTCAATTCCAACGTGGCAGATCAAATCATATATCTGCATGGCCCAATCAATAGTTCAAGTCACACACTCCCATAATCCATCTTCTCTTCAGAGAATCCACTTCAACTATTGGTATCAAATAAGAAATACAATACTTCAGAGTTGAAGAGAGGTATCCAACCAAATAACATGTCTTATTTTTCAATAATCCATATTTGTAGCAATGAAATACAAAACGATTTTTTCTTCCTCCCCGAAATGATATATAATCAATTACAAATATATATGATATATTTTCTCTATAAAGGACCTGAAATACCTTGCTTACGTATCATTGGGAAGTGCATTAACATAAATACGGCAGTAAGAAGAGGCAATACAAAAGTGTGTAAACTATAAAAACGGGTCAAAGTGGATTGGCCCACACTAGCACTTCCGCGTAATAGCTCTACCAAAGGTAATCCTATTACGGGAATCGCTTCAGGTACGCCTGTCACAATTTTTACTGCCCAATAACCAATTTGGTCCCGAGGTAAAGAATAACCAGTTACACCAAAAGACGCAGTCAATACGGCCAGAATAACACCTGTAACCCAAGTTAATTCGCGAGGTTTTTTAAATCCCCCTGTGAGATACACACGAAATACGTGCAAGATCATCATAAGAACCATCATACTTGCTGACCATCGATGAACTGATCGGATTAACCAACCAAAGTTAGCCTCAGTCATTATGTATTGAACAGAGGAAAAAGCCTCTGTAACGGTTGGACGATAGTAAAAAGTCATAGCAAAACCTGTGGCTACTTGTACTAAAAAACAAGTAAGTGTGATCCCCCCTAGACAATAAAATATGTTGACATGAGGAGGAACATATTTACTAGTTATATCATCTGCAATCGCCTGAATCTCGAGACGTTCTTCGAACCAATCATATACTTTATTGGGATAGGTAACCAAAAAATAGACCCCCCCTGAGAACCGTATATGAGAATTTAACCTCGTACGGCTCAAGCAGAAACAACACAAATCAAATACGGATTTTAACGGATATGTAATAGAAAGTTCAAATTCAAATTAGCCACTTGATTCAATTTGTCCCAAAAATACCAAATAAAAAAAATCCGGAATCTCTTTTTTGTGATGATAATGCCAAAAATCTCAAGTTGGCTCCCTCGTTCCTCTTTATTCTTTATGTTAATTGTTAAAATAAAGGCCTCTTGAATCTTCTCTTTCCTATTATTTTTTATTTGTTCTTTTTTGTGTAATAATACAGATTGACTCTTGTTTTACTAGTTATTGATAGGAATTCCCTTGTTGAGACCCTGTCAATCAATTGACACCTCAGATTCATACTAGAACCACGATGATTTAATAAAGCCCACGCTAAACGCAAAGGTTCTGTGAGTAAGAACCATTTGATCATCACTTATCCAATTTCAATTTCAATGAATGGATGTTATTAATAATTCAAAAAATATAAATAAATGGGTGTCCGTTGACCAAATTCAGTCTGAAGGAAGAAAAAGCGTTTAATTTATAAAATACCTATTTGCATTTTTTTTTTTTTTTGAGTCCGGTCGCGAGGTCTGACTGAATAGTAAGTATGAATCATAGTTCAAATATTTCTTTTCTTGATCTATTCTACAATATTTATATTCCGTGCTCCAGATACTAGAATAAATATCCGACGAGGTAGAATCATCTTGATAGAGATGACAGACTATTCTCTGTATTATCAATAGGATCAATTATAACAAGTCACACACTCATATTCCGGAAATACCGAAACAAAAAAATTCCACGGTCGAACTACCAGAATGAGAAATCTGAGTTTTAAGTGCGTTTTTATTTTTTTATTGAAAAACTAGAACTAGGACTTTATAGTCCTTAGGAACCTAATTCATTGAAATTCCATCCAATAAAACGGATGAATTATAAATTTCCAAAATGATAGATAAAAATATCGCAAACAGAGCCATTGCGACCCCCATAAGTGGTGTAGTCCCCCAGCCCGGAGCTACTTTACCATATTCCGAATTCAATGGTTTCAATAAACTTCCTATATTAGTTTGTCTTGGCCTAGATTTAGAACTATCCTCAACGGTTTGTGTAGCCATAAATCTTATTTAATGATTGGTTAAGATCTGTTGACTTTGTATACCATTTGGTTGTAGTTGTAAATAAACGATCTTATCGTAGATCCATTGTGATCCTTAAATTATCTAGAAATGGAAACAGCAACCCTAGTCGCCATCTTCATATCTGGTTTACTTGTAAGCTTTACTGGGTACGCCTTATATACTGCTTTTGGGCAACCCTCTCAACAATTAAGAGATCCATTCGAAGAACACGGGGACTAATTGAAGTAATGAGCCTACCAATGGTGGGCTCGTTACTTCAAATTAAGATGATCAAAAATTATTTTTTAGTCGGAACCTTAGGTGGTTCTCGAAAAAAGATAGCGAAAAAAATTATCCCTAAAGTCGAGACTAAGAGAAATGTATAAACCAATGCTTCCATAGATTTGATCGTGGTTTACAATTATAGCTTCCACACCTATTCATTTTGGATCATTTACTATAGTAAAGAAAGGGAAAGAATTTAAAGATGGCGATTCAATCAAGTCACGATTTTTCTGGTACCTTATGTCATCAAAATGTCATCAAATAAAAAAAGTGGAGACGAAAGATATCAGAGTAATATTCTATCAGACTACTTGTCTTCTTGTAGTTGGATCTCCAAGCTTTTGGAATGCTCCAAATTCTACTTGAGAATCCAAATCTGGATCAATACCAGCAAAAACATCTCTGAACAAGGTTCTAGCGCCATGCCAAATGTGTCCGAAAAAGAAGAGCAAAGCAAATGTGGCATGCCCAAAAGTGAACCAACCCCTTGGACTGCTCCGAAAAACACCATCGGATTTCAAAGTAGCTCGGTCTAATTCAAAAATTTCACCTAATTGGGCGCGTCTAGCATATTTTTTCACAGTAGCAGGATCACTATAACTGACTCCATTGAGTTCGCCACCATAGAACTCGACAGTTACGCCCACTTGTTCGACACTATACTTGGATTCTGCCCTTCTAAAAGGAACATCGGCTCTCACAATTCCGTCTCCGTCTACCAAAACTACGGGGAATGTTTCAAAAAAAGTGGGCATACGACGTACAAAAAGCTCGCGGCCTTCTTTATCTCTAAAGATGGGGTGTCCTAACCATCCAACAGCTATTCCATCCCCGCTGTCCATTGAGCCGGCTCTGAATAATCCCCCTTTTGCCGGATTATTACCAATGTAATCATAAAAAGCTAATTTTTCGGGGATTTTAGACCAAGCTTCCGAAAAACTCAGATTTTCAGCTAGTCCTGTGCCAACTCTTCGATATATTTCTTGCTGGAAGTATCCCTGATCCCACTGATAACGAGTGGGGCCAAATAATTCGATTGGGGTAGTTGCTGAACCATACCACATAGTTCCAGCAACAACGAAAGCTGCGAAAAAAACAGCAGCGATACTGCTAGAAAGTACAGTTTCAATATTGCCCATACGTAATCCTTTGTATAGACGTTGAGGCGGACGGACACTAAGATGAAATAAACCCGCTAATATGCCCAATGTACCCGCTGCAATATGATGAGAGGCTATTCCTCCCGAAACAAAAGGATCAAAACCTTCTGCGCCCCACGCTGGATTTACAGATTGTACTTTTCCAGTTAGCCCATAAGGATCGGACACCCATATTCCAGGACCATACAAGCCTGTTACATGAAATGCGCCAAAGCCAAAGCAAGCCAACCCTGAGAGAAATAAATGAATTCCAAAGATCTTGGGCAAATCCAAAGAAGGTTTTCCGGTACGTTCATCAGAGAATATTTCTAGATCCCAATACACCCAATGCCAGATAGCTGCCAAGAAGCACAAGCCAGAAAACACAATATGTGCCCCTGCCACACCTTCGTAACTCCAAATACCCGGATTCGGTATAGTTCCTCCTGAAATACTCCACCCACCCCATGAATTGGTTATTCCTAAACGAGTCATAAAGGGTATAACGAACATACCCTGTCTCCACATTGGATCAAGAACTGGGTCAGAAGGATCAAAAACTGCTAATTCGTATAGAGCCATCGAGCCGGCCCAACCAGAAACTAGAGCTGTATGCATTATATGGACAGAAAGCAACCGACCGGGATCATTCAATACGACAGTATGAACACGATACCAAGGTAAACCCATGGAAATACCCCTTTTTTATCAAATATCAAAGAAAAATAGACACTATGTAACTTTATCGCATTGGAAAAGACTATACTATGTTATGTACCTAACCTTTTCAGTAGATTTTGTATGAGAAAGGGTTAAGATTTATTTCGTTCCATTGAAAATAACGGAACAATTTTGTTCGTAAGAACAAAGAGAAGCAGATCTATTCTATACTCGATAAGTACCAATACGCAATGGGGGTTGGGCCCCCTTTTTTTGTAGAATGAATGCGTAGATACTTGTTTATCATTCAAATGATCGACCCGCTCGTGAAAATTATTTATTCATTCTGTCTTCTTCCGGAAATATTCACCCAATCCATGTATCCAATTTATGTTTAAAATAGAATAAACATAAAAAAATGAAGACAATAAATTCATTGGTACGTTTCCATATTAAAGTGAAGTATAGTACTTAACTTTTTTTTTTAATTTAATGCCCGTTGGTGTTCCAAAAGTACCTTTTCGGAATCCTGGAGAGGAAGACGCAGTTTGGGTTGACGTATAGTGCGGCTTGTCAGATATATTAGGTCATATGGGGTTTACCCGTTGTCTCCACCGATCGGGATATCCTCCGTTTCGCCCAAGAAATATTGATTGAACCATCAATTATTCGGAGCGTGAAGTGCAATTAGATCAATTTATATTGGGGATCAATATTATTAAGAATTTATGGTTAACTTGTAACGATAAAATAAAGTATCCAGGCTCCGTTCAGAAAATATAAAATTGGTAATATATATGATTACTATTTGTATAATAAACATTCTTTATTTATATTTAATTTATGCTTTCTATATATTATTAGGAGTGATCTCAAATTGCCATTCAATAGCATGGAATAATTTGAGGGAAAGCATGAAATGAAACAAAAAAAAAAAAGAAGCGGTACTGAGATAATTTGCCCTATATGTGCAAATAGAATTTGGACAAATCTTTACCCGGAGTAGAACACGAACCTAAAAGAATTGAAAGGGTCTATTCAAGAACAAGAAAATGCCATCGTGATTTGAATTTCGATGAAATAATACATCAATGAGAGGTTAGTTTAATAAGTTCAATAATTTTTTTTGATAAGGAAGAGAAAGGGAACCAAAACTCATGTTTTTGAAAAATCGAAGAAAAGCCCTTCTTTAGAAAAAGAAAAACCTGTTATAAAAAATAAATGAAGACTAGAATTGATACATTGATTGATTTTTTTTTTTTCGCAATTTTTTGAACCGTATGCATCCAAAGGTGCACGTATGGTTCCTAAGGGATACAATTTTGTCCTAATCAACCGACTTCATCGAGAAAGATTACTTTTTTTAGGCCAAGAAGTTGATAGCGAGATCTCCAATCAACTTGTGGGTCTCATGGTATATCTCAGTATAGAAGATAATACTAGGGATTTTTATTTGTTTATAAACTCTCCCGGCGGATGGGTAATACCAGGAATAGCCATTTATGATACTATGCTATTTGTGCCACCCGATGTACATACAATATGCATGGGATTAGCTGCTTCAATGGGATCTTTCATTCTGGTTGGAGGAGAAATTACCAAACGTCTAGCATTCCCTCACGCTTGGCGCCAATGAGTTAAAAAAAAAAAAGACTATGCCTTCGCCATATCGAATATAAATAATCGAATTAGGAAAAATTAAGTAATAATAGCATGGCACTTTGAGTTCGATATGAACAAACCATTATTGTTTTTTATAACCTGAGATTTTGTATCGAGATAGTAGTATGAAATAACCTTTATTTGCGATTTTATCTTATGTGTCAGGAGGACATTTTAGCGTCACAAATCATTTTTTCCTTATTTGATCATATCAGAAAGACACTTTGGGATTGCCAAATCACAAACTAGATAAATATATAAATATCTAATATAAAGCAACAGAACCATCATAGTATTTTTTTACTCTTATGATAAAGAAGGATGGCAAATGGATTATTCAACGATCCGGCTGGATCGGATAGATTCTATTTCTTTCCCTCTTCTCTGGAGGAGGGGGTTAGTAAATTCCATTGCAGAGCCGTATGCAATGCACAAAAGGTGCCTGTACGGTTGTTCAATTCTCTTTTTTTCTTCTTTTTTTATCCCTTTAATTTAAATCCCATCATGCGAGATAGAAGAACCATTCATGATGTTATCTCAATATCATCAGGGTTATGATTCACCAACCTGCTAGTTCTTTTTATGAGGCACAGGCAGGAGAATTTATCCTGGAAGCGGAAGAACTCCTGAAACTTCGCGAAAACCTCACAAAAGTTTATGTACAAAGAACAGGCAACCCTTTGTGGGTTATATCCGAAGACATGGAACGAGATGTTTTTATGTCGGCAACAGAAGCCCAAGCCCATGGCATTGTTGATCTTGTAGCGGTTGAAAATGAAAATACTTCGGATTTCGTATAAATCCATGATTCCGTTTTATTTTCAACCATAATTCGAATTTTACACGATTTGATATCTTATATTGAATCGAAATAATTAATAATCATCAATCAAAAATCAGGTTAAGATCGATCTAAACCAACCCATTCTATAATATAATTTTATATATCCGACATGCCAACTATTAAACAACTTATTAGAAACACAAGACAGCCAATAAAAAATGTCACGAAATCCCCCGCTCTTCGAGGATGTCCTCAGCGTCGAGGAACATGTACTAGGGTGTATGTGCGACTCGTTCAGATCATGAGCTCGAGCAAATGAGACAATTTTTCCAGTATCAATGATTAATACCAATGAATAGATAGAGTAAAAGAACGCTATTTACTATCTAAAATGGGGATATATTATATACCCTTATTGTTTCTTGTATATTGTGTATGGAATTTATGGTTTTCATTGGTGCAAATCCAACCACCTCAATTTGAGATGAGAAACAATTCTCCATTGGTAGCAAATGGTTATCCATTAAGCGGAGGAAATGGTATTATAAGGATAAGAAGCAAAACAAAAAGGTTATGCCCATATTCTTGAAAGAACGGACTAACAGGGTCAGCTACCTAGCCAACTTTCATAATTAAATGCCGTCACTGTATGGATAGCTCTTACTGTGAAAAAGGCCTATTACTGTATAATTAATGGGTAGAGCCCAAGAATGTTAACTATACAAGTTAACAATACCATTTGATTAAATGAGAGATGAGGCTCCGGCGCATAGAGAGGGCCTCACCGTTTAAGAAGTAACCATAGAAACGAAGGAACCCACTATTTTTTTGTATAGTATTTGGTAGAATTTCTTAGTTCCAGGTGAACCAAATGTCTGGCCTGGAAAGAATAAAACTAAAAAATAGTGGTTGGGAAGGTCATAGTAGCAAAAGCCATTGGAATTTATATTTTATATATCGGAATAATCCGTTTTGTTATTAACCGACCGGGGGGACAAATAATGACTGAAAGAAGAGAATTCAATTAGTTATTCATTAAAGTTTAATTTGATTCAATGACCAGAGTTAAACGAGGGTATACAGCTCGGAGACGTCGAACAAAAATTCGTGTATTTGCATCAACCTTTAGAGGGGCTCATTCAAGACTTACGCGAACAATTACTCAACATAAAATGAGAGCTTTGGTTTCCTCTCATCGAGATAGGGGCAGGCAAAAGAGAAATTTTCGTCGTTTGTGGATCACTCGGATAAATGCAGTAACTCGCGAGAATAAAGTATTTCATAGTTATAGTCGATTAATACACAATCTGTACAAGGGGCAATTGCTTCTTAATCGTAAAATACTTGCGCAAATAGCTATATCAAATAAGAATTGTCTTTACATGATTTCCAATAAGATCATAAAATAAAGGAAACTATAAAGTAATATACAGGAATGATTGAACAAGAATTCCCCGGAGAATGAACTCCGGGAAGATAGAATAAACTAAATTGAGATAAAATTAAGATAAGAAAAGTAGGTAGGAATGAACGAACATGCTTCAATAAAAAAAATTGCTTATCCCCCTTTTTTTGTTTCTTATAAGACAAGAATTAAACCTGGATTCTGGGTCTTTTCGAGCAAAACATCCAATCCATTTGAGCTTGAATTCCAATCGGAGTTTTGAGTCAATTGAGGAATATGCCTATTTATTTCTGGCTCTAGGACCCGCAGTTCTAGGGATCGACTCGGTTCTCTCAAATTGTTTCTCATTATTAAGAAAAGGTAACGAAGATAAAATACGAGCTTGTTTTATAGCAATAGTAATTAATCGTTGTTGTTTCAAGGTCAATTTATTTATCCGTCTAGATAATATTTTTCCTTGTTCACTAATAAATCGACTAATTAAACTCATGTTTCTATAATCAATTCGATCCCCCGAGACAATTGGGGGCAAACGCCGACGAAAAGAGAGCTTGGATTTACGAAAAGGTTGCTTAGATTTATCCATGGTTTATTCCTTATTTCTAAAATTCTATTTCTTTATTAATTTAAGATCCGGCCAAAGTGGGGTTTTATTTGTATAATTTCTAATTTTAATATAATTTGTATTATATTATGATTATGTTATATGTTCTTCCTCTTTCTGCTCTTTGAGTTGGAATGAAAAGATTGCACATATGTTCCGTTCGATCTATTTCTTTATTTCCCCATGAATCGTATGCCTGTGACAATAACGACAAAATTTTCTCAATTCTAATCGACTGGGTGTATTGTGTCGATTCTTTTGAGTAATATATCTAGAAATACCCGGCGATTCTTTATTGACACCATTTCGGGCACAACAACAAGTACATTCCAAAATAATTATGACCCTTACATCTTTACCCTTGGCCATGAACCCCCTTTGGATCGACTTAACTTTTCTATTTTCGATCTGAAAATAATAAAGAACAAAAAATTAATAGAAGTTACTAATTTGAAATTAATTTTAAAAAGATTTCATTGTAATTAATATTAATTAATTCAATTAATTTAAGAGTAATAATGAAAATTAAATAGATTGAATATATATATTTTTTTTATTTAATTTTATTTAAATATCAATTATATATTATAATATTATATATAATTTTAAGTAATACAATTTTTTTCTAACTATCAATTATTCCTATACTAATACCAATATTTCAGTTATGTATCTTCTTTACTGTGTTATGATTTCGTGGAGCCTCTCCTAGACTGGACCCGCATTTCTATTTATGTTTTTCCAAATATAATTTTATTAGATCAACTTTTTGCTTGGGTTTAATACATTTTTTTTTTTTTTTTTTTAATCATGTCACATAGAATTAAATCTCTAATTTTTTTTTTTATTTTTTGCATATCAATAATCAAAAAAAAGGAAATGACAAGGCGTCTGGGAATAAACGATTAATCTCTATCAATAGACCCGCTAAAGACCCAAACCATAGAGTACTTAGCACAGGTGCCGTGGAGAGATATGTTTTTATATCTCGCATTGAAAATCCTCCTTTTTATTGTTTATTGTAAAACTATAGACATAGATTATATATATGAGCAGATGTCGTAGTTCAAGATAATTTGTATTTATTTTTATGCAGAATTCCTAACTAAAATGGATATGTACAATGAACGAGTCAATGTTCTTGTCCTTAAAAAAAAGCCTGAGTGTTATCGATTAATATTAATTTTTTTATGCGTTTAGGTTTTAGATGTATATAATATAAATACAATATTTTAATATAATTAATAAAGTCTAAAATCAAGAAGAAAATAAAAATGTGGAAAACAAGACAAGGATTTTGTACAATGACATTGTAAAACAATTTTTAAAAGGGATGTAGCGCAGCTTGGTAGCGCGTTTGTTTTGGGTACAAAATGTCACGGGTTCAAATCCTGTCATCCCTACCTATTACTTCTACTAATGGGCAGTAACGGGAGATTACTCGAGATTGATTAAATTTTAAAATTGGCTATATAATCTTTAATTTTTGCATACTATACTAGGTGTTTGCAAGATATTTTTGGGTACATAGAAATTTTTTTTTTTTTTTTTACAGTCGTATCCCCTGTAATAAGAAAGCGCTCTTAGTTCAGTTCGGTAGAACGCGGGTCTCCAAAACCCGATGTCGTAGGTTCAAATCCTACAGAGCGTGATGTTATGTCGAATCACATACAATAAAATAACTTAATAAACTTAAATTTGACCTCCTTTCAAGGAAAGGAGTAGGAGGTCAATCAAAAAATATATTTTTCAATCAAAGGTCCAATTGATCACCACGTCTGTATTGTAAATATGCAGTTACGAATAATCCTGCCAAAGTAATAGGAATTAGGCCTAAAACGATTCCAAATAAAAAAACTTCAATCATTTCTATTTTATGTTTGAGAGAATAAAAAGAGAGGTAAGATCTATCCCTAAATATTAATCTGAATTGTTCGCGAATCTCAATAACCGAGAATTGGCAATTCCCGCGCCCGCGGGACTATGGAAGACCTGGCATTTAAGAGAAATACTTATTTTTATAAATTGTTCATTCAACTTATTTCAAATAAGTCGTATCTTGTTCAAACCAATCAATAGAGCTGAGGTTATAGTTGAAGCAGCTAATAGAAAACCGAAATAACTAGTTATAGTAGACATGAAAGGGCTAAATTAGATATGTTCTTTTACTACATATGTTGATAAAACACTTACCTAAGTTTCAATTTTCCCAGATACGACAGTAAGAAAAACTATTGACAGTAGACAATATTAACTTAGTTCCATCTTAATTGATCAGTCATTATAGATAGCACTAAAAAAGATAGAATTACATAGTAGAAAAAATCGATTGCTCTGATGTGACATCAACCGGTCATGTGATTCCAAATCAACAGATTCATTGTGCAATTCGTGAGTTGAGTGAAAGTAATAAAAACTCTATCGTATAACTAAAAAAAAAAAAGAATAATTGGATTTTAAAATAATTTCAATTTGAATCATTTATTTTCAATAGGATTTAACCCACTTTCTTTTCAATCGGACGGCCCAGGCCCGATACCTCCTTTTTATTTTTTTCATTTCGGGTCCAACTCGATTTGAAGATGAGCAACTTCCAGTATCTTTTTAGCTTCTACACTCTGTCTTTCCATATCATAGAGTTCTATCTTTGTAGTTCAGTCAAAAAATAACCTTGCTTTGGCAACAACGGTTGTTGCATCGCCAATATTCTGTATATTGATTGTTCTAACTATTTTCGGTTTTTTCATCAAACACACTATCATATCATAATCTATGTTATTATTTATTGTATTATGTATTGTATGACCAACTAAGCTAAGTAAATGAAAGTATTCTAAAC